CGCCATGCATAAACTGAACCAACAATTAGGATAAGCACGAAAATTAAAGCTTCTATAAATACGGATACACCCAATACATCGAAACTCATTGCCCATGGATAAAGAAAGACCGTTTCAACATCAAAAATAACAAAAACTAGAGCAAACATGTAATAACGGATTCGGAATTGTAACCAAGCGTCTCCCATGGGTTCTATACCCGATTCATAACTAGAAAGCTTCTCTGGTCCTTCACTAACCGGGGCTAAAACTCCGGAAATGACAAATGCCAAGATAGGAATAACACCCGATATTATCAGAAATGCCCAAAAAATATCATATTCGTGAAGCAAAAACATAAATATACTCCTATTAATGTGGAATAGGCGGAATTATTCGATTTGAGTTGAAATTGTCAATTCATCCAGAACTTCTTAGGCGAAAAAAGAAATTATTTTGATTAAATCAAACCGCATAGTATAGTTTAGAGTTTTTTTGCTATGGGGCATGTCTTGTTTAAAGATTCATACAACGGAATGAAACTCTACTTACATTTATTTTGTATTTCGATTCCATTTAGATATAGGATGCTCTTACACAAATAAAACTCTCTTACTTTAGTCTCGGTTTCTCCCTAAAAAAGTAATTAAATAGAAAAATACTAAATAAAATAGTATAATACTAATAAACAATACTAATAATATAATATTGTATTTATTATAATTGTATTAGTATAACTATGTCTTTCTAGTGGAATTATATATATATAATTCCAAATTGATTTCAGTAATGAAATGAAATACTAATAGTAAATTCATTTCCATTTTTTTTTTTTACAAATAGCGGATTGGATCCGTTCCGTTGGAATGAATTATTTTTTTTCCTGTCCCTATGTATTTACATGAGCATATGGTAATGCTTTCATTTCTATGGACAAAATAACTGGTCAGTCCATAAACAAGTACTAAATGGGGAAATGAAAACTATACTAAACTAAAATAGAATGTCTATACTATACAAAAAACAAAAACGGAATGTTTTAGGGCTATACGGACTCGAACCGTAGACCTTCTCGGTAAAACAGATCAAACTGACTATTATCGAAATGATTCGAACTGTTTCAAAGACCCAACATGCATTTTGTTGCATTGGGCTCTTTCATCAACTGATTGATGGAAAGATCAGTTAGTACACCATATTTTTTCTTTACAGGAAGATAATAAGATGGCTCCATGTGCTCTGATTCATCATTTTTATTCTGAACTAGAAGCAATACCAAAGTGTTTCAAAGAAGGGTTACCTTGACTTAGGTATGCCTCCGGCCTAGATCAACCTAAGTTAAATGGAGTCTCTATCGCTCCGCTACAAGAGTGAAATATGAGACTTCATACACCTTAAAGTTCATAGGACGAAAAGAGCTTCTTTTGAGTCCCTTATACTCATTATACCTAGCATTGAATGTGACTGGACTGGGTATTTACCTTATCAATTAGCAAATCAATGGCAGGTTCAATTTGACTTGGCACCTGAATTCGCACTCGAATCGAACTGAACCGAATCAAATATTTGTCAGGCTATTGTTCCCTCGAATCTATGGAGTAAGACATCGATTTCTCAATAAGATCAATTATGTTGATTACATAATGGGCTTCCTTGAAAAGCATTGGCGCACGTGTAAACGAGGTGCTCTACCTAACTGAGCTATAGCCCTTGTCTTAAACATCTTAACATATAGATAATTTGTTGTCAAGATAGGATCCCACATGATAGTTCTCTGATCTGTTTACTGTTAGCGGATTGGTATTGCTTAGAAATCATATTCCATCTATAATCATCGAAGCGATGGGTCCTTTTTTGTGATGATAAATAACCTACTTAACTCAGTGGTTAGAGTATTGCTTTCATACGGCGGGAGTCATTGGTTCAAATCCAATAGTAGGTAGAACTTATTAGATACCATTGACTCTGGTATCTAATAAGTTTTTCTACCCATCTTCCTTTTTTTGTTGTATAATCAGATTAGACTTGATTGTGTTCAATTGGGGGAATCAAAATGTGGTGTATAATAAAGAACTTCGAAAGAACTTCTTTTGATTATTTTGATGAATTTTACTAGTTTGAAATAACATTCAAAGCCTCTACTCGTGTCCTAGCTCGTCTGAGAGCTAGATTCGCCTCAATTGCTTGTCTCTTACCCTGAGCTCCACTCAAGTTAGCTTCAGCTATTTCAAGAGCTTGTTGAGCTTCTTCCGGATTAATGTCAGTACTCATCTCCGCATCATTTCCTAAAATGGTGATCTCATTATTACTTACTCGAGCGAAACCACCCATCAGAGCCACCGTTAACCATTGGTCGTTGAGGCGTATTCTCAAAAGACCTATATCTACCGCTGTGGCAATAGGGGCGTGGTTTGGTAATACGCCAATTTGGCCGCTATTCGTAGATAAAATGATTTCTTTCACTTCTGAATCCCAAATAATTCGATTAGGAGTCAGTACACAAAGATTTAAGTTCATTTCT